AGAAGGTTCAAATTCAATGTCGACGGTGCTTCTAGAGGTAATGGGTTCTAATTCAATACATCGTGCTCTAACACTACAGGCAAGGAGCTACATGCAACTACAAAAGGAAAGAAGAGAGCTCACATCTAATACACATTCTTATCTAGCTTAGCTTGTTCTAACCTTCAGGCAAAGACCTTGAGAGATCTCATTAGTTCTTTTCTGTCTTAGATTGCTCTAACCTTGAAGAATGGGCTGTTTCGCCCCTGAGTAAAGACTTCGTGATGTAAGTCCAGCAGCTGCTTCCAATCCGTCCCATCATTTTGGGATACTTCCCGGATTGCCCAGGACCAGCGTTGAGGGGCTTCAGGAGGTAATTCGTTCGCGAGCTCCATTATCTCTTTTATTAGAGCTCGCCTTATTTCCTCACAAAGCTTCTTATCCCTTTTTTTTTTCTTGGTCGTTGGGATCCTCGGCACTGGAATTAGCGCTGGGGTGGTTTTCTAGGCGTTTACGCTTCAAGCGCCTACCATTCTGATCCATCGAAAAAATAAGGAAGAATGAAATCGCACTACACACACATAGAAAGAGTTCTGGAGGATAGACAAGGCTCATGGGTACGTACTTTGTTTTTATCTATAAAGGAGTAATTCAAAGGATAAATGATTCAGGATTGACTCTCTTAAGGTTAAGGTAAAGATGGAAGGGGCAGCGCAGCATGTGGTAGGAGGATTACAGCGAGAGGAAAGCGCCTATGTGTTAAGCATCGTAAACGTCGCGTTTCCATTCTTTAATCGCCTTCCATCTTTCAAAAAGGAGAAAGGATCTTTCCGTGATGGCGAAAGAGGTCTCCGCCCACTTCTTTATTTATGCTTTAAAAAAAAAAAGAAAATAAAATTTGCATCCGTTTTCTTTTTTTTTAATTAAGCTTTCTTGCCCCCGAGCTGTAGAAAAGAGTTGTTATCCCCTGTCTCCTTCAGACCGAGCGTAGGGTTTCGGGGAGTTCTCGCAGGGATGTTTCCGAAAGTGAAGCAAAGGTACTCTCCTCGGTGAGAGACCCAACTTTAGATAGGTAGTGAGCGCCTTAAGGGGGGAGGCAGGAACGGAGCAACTATGCGACTCATTGAGTATATGTCGGCGCAATAGCTGTTTTTGCAAGCTGTTCCGCGCCCGAGTTCCGAGTTAGAGAATACCTTCTCTTCTGTAGCGCAATCAAGGTAAGCTTGGTTCCCTTAACTTAACTCTCCGAAGGCGGAATCAAGGAGGAAAGCTAGACTCCTTGAAGCGCATTTCCGCTTTTCAAGCCACTCAGAATGCCGGCCCGCCATTCCTTACTTTAGGAATGGGATAAGGGCCCTACCTCTCCGAATACCCCCCGAGAGGGAAAGAGGAGGGTAAGGTACCGAGCAACCTCTCCCCCGATCTTCGATCGGGAACTTCCCCCCGGGTTCTCTTCCCTACTTGCCGGTTCTCCCTTCTCGCTTTCCTTTCATTAACAACTGGCCCCCTGTCCCGTACCTCTCCCTTGGCCTGGGAATGATAGAAGAAGGAATGGAATGAAGCCGATAGAGGAATCTGTTGAGTAAAGCCCGCCCTTGATTGAATAATTGATGGAATAAGCTTTTCCCCCAGATGCCGCCGGATGGGATCGATAGTTGGAGATTGGAGGTATTCAGAGGTAGACTGCCTCGTCCCTTTGATTGAAGAGATCGGTCCCTAACTCCTTCCCGGATCCATCGGCAGCGGAACGAATTGAACTTATCGAGATCTTGACCTCTCGCTCCCCCTCTCCAGATATCCACATTGGAGGGGCGGTTTAGCAGCGGCAATACGAAGCACTCGTCCCTCTACCCACGATGTATGCACCCGATGAACGAATCAATCCCAAGCTGGGCCATTAAGTTAAGATGTCGGGACCTGGGATCAGAAAGGCCCCTACCGGCGGTTGGAGAAAGCATAAGTCCAGGCAATCCACCTTCCTCCCTTCTCGCTTCATTCCTTCCGAAGCCCAGCTAAGCCACTGAGCCATCTATTCCAATCATTATTTCTCCGGATCGGAGCCGGCCCCGGGCCAAGTGGCGGCTTCGATTCATTCACGGCCGACTGAAGGAAGCGAGACAAGCGATTCCTCTCCCTCTCCCTTCCGTGCATCCCCTTCTCTCGTTCCCTCTCTCGCTCCATTGAAATGAATGCATGTTCCCGGAGGCAGGAGTCTCTCGTATCACCAGACCTCTCCATCTGCAGTTCCATCCCCGGCGGGCCACTATTGATCGAGAGGAGCATGTGATGAACCCTGTTGCCGGGGAATGAGGGAAGGGGTGAGCAAGCCACTCAGGAGATGGTGGACCTCGTGATCTTCAGCGGATCGGAAAACGTATCATCCGGGGCCTTGGATCATTAGTAGGGCTTGGGATTGCGGGTAGGCTCTATCAATGACTAGCGGGGAGAGGTTAGAAAGGAGGTGGCCATCTACTTGAAAATCCGTATGACAAGGTAAGTACTCGATTCGCGTTCTCTTTCTTCTGCTCCCCCCTGCCTCTCACCGGTACGAACCCGCCAATCCAATTCTTTCTCTTCTCGAATCCGCTGCGGGCTAACAGCGGAGAAATGCCAAACACAACTCACTCCCCTGCCCCGTACCGGGAATAGGGGCATCAGAAGCGGGTTCTCTCGATCTGTAGCTCTCAGGGCACCATAATCACCATTTCCGGATGGAAGCCATGAACCAGAACTGGCTTTCTGCCAAGTTCCTTTGTTTGCCACCCATCGAGTGAAAAAGAGCGGAAGTGAGACCATCTCAATCAAGGTTCTCTCCACCACCCTCAGCCTATCCATCCGAACCAGCCCATCAGTGGCTCCATCCGCGGCTAAGCATGCCTCTAACGCCTCCCCCAATCCCTATCAATACAGTCTTCCATTTCTCTCGAACGGTGCCCCGGTCAACCTTCTCCCTCCGTCCCGAGGCAGGGTTAAAAGCATTCCGTTCCTTTCCCTGAGTAAGTGATAGGCACCAATCTATGTTATTTCTCTCCCCGGGTCCGACTGATCTCATTCTTCTTCCTGTCCGCCTAGCCTCGCAAGGAAAGCAAGTGGGCCCGGCCTTTGTTTAAATTCTCTCTAAGACCCTGACCCATTGGAAGCAGCCTTCGAAGCGCCAGAGGCGGATCCAGAACTGACTATTGACTCTCTCCACGTAGAAGTCCCCTTCTTCAGTGAGCTTACGCTCCAAATCATCCCGCACAGACAACAAATACTTGTCATCTGGACGACACGACTCCAAAATACCGCACCATACCAAGGTGATAGCAATTAACTACTAACCCATCTAAAAAACCTAACCAGATAGGAAACGGTAGTGGTATGATTCCACCAGGCGAGAAGGCCACCAAAACGTGCCTATACCAGTGTCGGTTATATTGAGGTATTCCTTAGCCGAAGACGAATACCGCCTGTAGCCAGCCCCTTTAAGCCTCAAAGAGACCAGAAGGGAAGAAGATCCAATTGATTTCAACACAGGCATAAAAGCCACGCTGAATCGAGTGGACCGAATCATTTTCAACGACAAAGGAGATAACTCTCTGTCGTGAATGCGAAATTTCTTCGCAAACTCAAGTCCACCACAATCTGACGTCAACGTTTTCGCCAAAGAGATTTTAACCCCGAGACGATTCATGACGTCACGATAGACCCTCGCGACTTCCGGATCCCCGATAACGATATCATCACCGAGGAGAGCGAAACACTTTACCTGGATAAACCTTTTCCGCGCAATACCACACCACAAAGTGATGGGCAAGCGCGAAAAGAAGCCAAGAAGAAAGGTAACCGTTCAGGTTGCCCGGCATTGAAACAAACGAATTTTGGGCCAACGCTTTTATTACGCTCCGTCTCTAGCAAAAACAAAGGGCCCTCAAGCCAAGCCCAGGGAGCAGCTTCACCTTCTGTCCTCCCCAGGCGCATCACAGTTCATTACCAACCCAATCCGGCTGTTCCCCACATCTGATTGATCGAGTTGACTCCTCTCTCGCTTCCAATTAGATTCGATCTACGATGCCATCAACCGGCAGTGAGAAGTCGAGTAGGCTAGCCGATGTAGCTATTGGCAACTTCTTCAGGTAGATAGTCGCCGGGATCCTCTCCAATCTTGGCCTCGCCTCTCTTTCCTCCCTCAAGAGGTTTTTATTCCTGGCCTTTGTTTGGCCGGCCTTCACAAACCTTCTGCCCGACCGTTTCTTCGAGGCAGCCTGCTCTTGCTCAGGTGCCTTGAGTGCTGCAGATGGTGCTCGTGATGCTGGCGATTCCTGTCGGTGGAGCTGAAGCTGTAAACTCTGATGCTGCCGTTTCGGCTTACGACTCTTGAACGCAGATGTGAGCGAGCCGGTTGAGTTTGGCGGGCCCTCATACTTCGAGTCACCATCCGTTGAGCCGAGGACGGTGCTGAAGAAATGATGGGACTTCTTCTTTCCTCCCTGATGGGGGATGCATGCTGGCTGACGGGTGCGGAACCTCCCTTTCCTTTCATGGTCCGGGTTTGCTTCTGCCTGGGCTGGTGACCTTTCCGATGTTGCGATGATCTGGGTGGCTGCCCCTGCTCAGGAATGGGTCCATATGTGGGTTCAGGAGGAAGAGGACTTCGACTCCCAACTCTTTCTTGATCAGGGAATTGCTGCTCTTTGAATGTCAACAACTTGTTGATTCCTTGCGAGAAGTAAGAAAACGTCAGTGGATGCCACCATCGGACATACTCCAAGACCATCTTGCCCTCTCTGTCATCCGGCATTATCACGAAAGCAGCCCCGGTGCCCTTTCTCATCATATGTGCGCAGTACCCCGCCAGTTCCGAAAGGTTAAAGATGACGCGCTTGACGTCGTGACCGGGTGCCGGAATGAATTGGTCAAAACAAAATTCTCTTGCAAACCGGTGGGGATTTTACGGTTCTGCCCGAAGCACGTTGCCCTGCCGCAACGTCAGAATGCCGCATCGCATGGAGATCAGATCAGATACTATCTTTGATGCATTT